CATCCCTATCTCTGGTATGTCTTCCGGACTGTTTGGAGTCGTAGACTCAAACTGATGAGTTCTTCCCCATTCTATGCGTATCCTCTTTCAAGGGTTGATATTCTGGTGTCCCAGGCGTGGAGGAACCACACCGATCCATCTCGAACTTGGTGGTGAAACTCTACCGCGGTAACAATACTGCAGGGGGGGCCCTGCGGAAAAATAGCTCGACGCCAGGATGAAGAAAAAGAATGGAATGCCCTTCATCATGGGCATGGGGTTCATCTCTATCCGGAACTCCATATAGAACATCCTCTCACTCCTTTCTCAGTAAGAGAAAGGGGGCCAGCCAATGAGTGGGGGTAATCTTGGGTTTACGCGTCTTTACCAACCTCCAGAAAAAGAATAGATAGATGGAGGGAAGAAGAAGTTGGTTCTAGTCCAGTCTATTTCGTAGAAGTGAATCCTGAAACGGATCCAGTAGGGTCGGGGCCTGTAGCTCAGGGGATTAGAGCACGTGGCTACGAACCACGGTGTCGGGGGTTCGAATCCCTCCTCGCCCGCAATCAATCATCCCCAGATGAAATTTTCCCTCTATCTATCTTGGGATTCTGTATTTTGTATCGGGAGGAGTCGGTATGTAATTTCGGGAGCTACGCTGAAGATAAGATATCTCCCGAAGAGATAAGAGCATCTTATTCATTTCTTGTTCGATCAATGTTTGATCATTCTAAAGGTTTAGGTGGAAACTCCAAGTATCTGGTTGGGGATATCTAACCAGATACTTGGCTTATGAATGGGATTTCGAGTCCCATTCGAAGGATTTGAAGTCCTTTGGGAACAAAGGAAGGGTGGGATTTTGAGTCTCACCCCCCCCCCGGGTGTTTGATGAGACACCATGCAACCAACTACTAATCTTTTTGGTTCATTTCATTGACATTCGAATTTTTGAGAGGAATCACGTTCATATCTCAGTTGTACTTTTTTGTTTCTGCTTCACTTTTTATCTATCTTACGTCTCTGTGAGACTATTCCTTTAGTTTCGGGTATCGCCCCAAAACTTTCGGATGTTAGGATTTGCCGTCCCAGTCTTGGTTCGGAAAGACAAAAAAGAGAAGGTGGGACTTGCTGCCTCACATATCTCTGAGGTAGGACCCACCCATCTTTCGAGTCGGAGAGACCAGTGCTACCTCACTCGAGAGGACAAGCATGGAAGTTGACCAAGGGAAAGTTGTGGGTTCCATTGGTGAGAAGCGAGAAGTCGGGAGACTTCTCCCAGAAAAGCGAGACCTATGGACGTCTCGCGTAGGATTCGAACCCCCGTACTACGCGGTACTCTATTTTGAGTCTAGTATGTCTACCCCTCTTTTGAGGCAGGGAAACGCGGCGGAGTTACGCTCACCAATCCTACCCTATTGTAGGGGTATATCTATATGCCTGTCAACTGCTGAACCGAATTTTTACCCCCTTCTCACCAAATTTACTAATTTGGGACTCCACCCAGGTCAGGTTTAGACGAGGTACCTGGACCTTTTTCATTACTCATTGCTTTTTCATGGAGTGGTAAGGTTCCACTTCATACTGACGACGGTCGAGGGTTCGAATCTATTTCCGCCCGCAATCAACCATCCCTAAAGGAATCAACCATCCCTAAAGGAATCAACCATCCCTAAAGGAATCAACCATCCCTAAAGGGATGGTTGATCCCCTCTCCCTGCAGAGAATCTCCTTTTTTCACGGCCTGACAAGCCCACGCCTGCCTCGTAAGCAAATCTTTTTCCCTTTTTTCAGTATCAATAAAATAATACATAAAATAAGACCGTATGAAGATGCGGAAGAGATAGGCACTTGCCTAACTACTTGGATGTAGCAGCGTGGGTTGGTACTGCCCAACCCCAGCTGCGCATCGCGCGGAAATACTTATATCTCCTCCGGAGTAGACGGGTGATCATTTTCCTAGCAAGTGATTCCGGGTGCGAAAAGACAAATACAAGCTAAATAGGAGAATGTCAGGATCAACTACCGAAGAAGATAGAATTATTTCGTAAGTTGCAGAGACAGACTAGTTGGGACAGCAAGCAGAACTGGCTTCTACTAAAAATCATTCGAAACAAGGGAGTTCGCGTCACAAGAAGAGAAGTGAATCTAGAATAAAGTATTCCGTGTGATCCCGATAATGGGATCTATTAATATACCCGATAGGATTGATGCTAGTGCACGAATGATCATAGCTATTTCAATAGAACTTTTTGAAATTGAAATTGATGGAGAAACTAATGAATTTTGTATAGAAGTTGTGGGTGCATCGCTACTCCCATTCTTCCCAGTGAACATTAATTTAATTATTTTAAGATAATAGTAGATAGAAATTACACTTGTGACGAGCGCTACCAGAACTGATGGGTACGAACCAGCTTTCCATCCATGCCAAAAGAGATAGAGTTTACCAAAAAAACCGGATGGTGGAGGGATACCCCCTAGGGATGGTGAACGTAAAACCGGAGAGAATGTTAGAACAGGATCCTTCATGTATAATCCCGCGTAATCCCTAATATTATCAGTTCCGGTTCGTAAACCGAATGAGGTGATACGAGCAAAAGTTCCCAGATTCATGAGTATATAAATAGACGTATAAGTTATCATACTTGCGTAACCGTTCTCCGGGTCTGCAGCAAGTACTCCAATCAGAATATATCCAATTTGGCTTATAGAGGGATAAGCTAGCATACGTTTCATACTTATTTGAGTAATGGCAATTAGATTTCCTAATATCATGCTAGAAGTAGCTAATAATCCTACCACGATATGCCACTCATTAGATAAATATGGAAAAGTTAGACCGAAGAGTCGCGTAAATAAAGCTGGAGCTGCTACTTTAGAGGTAACGGAGAAAAAAGCAACGACTGGTATAGGAGAGTCAGAGTCGAAAAGAGGATTTCCGATCTTTCCGCTCATTCAGAACCGTGCATGAAATTCTTACTTCACACGGCTCCTGGTTCATAAGAGATTCATAACTGATTTTGCTCCCAGAACCTTCCTCGTGTATGTTTCAAACCCATTCTTCTTTGAATAATTCATAATCATTCAATATGAGGATTAATTGTTAACTTCTCGAGGAATCCCTCATCATTTGTTTGGATTACCCACCAGGAGTTTCGTCTCGAATTCTTTCTTGCTTGTTTACCCTTCTTCATTTTTCAACGGAATCCTTTCAACAACTAAAACTACTTGTTGAGTTGGTAGGCACACGTCGGGCGGGAGAGACAAATTGCGACTTTTTTCGTTCCTAGCAAAGTAAGCGCACATATTCTTCAATTTAATAATATCTTGGGGTGATTTATCAACTTGGAGGAATTTGTCAGTAGCTTTTGAAGGATCAAGCCTATTCACTTTCCATCAAATTGTGAAAAATTACACAGAAATAAATTGGATTTATAGCCAAATCCGCATAAACTACCAATCTTTCTCTTTCTTCTTTTTTTCGAAAATATACCCATAATAAAAGAGAGAATGGAAATAGATATTTAGATCTATGATAGAAAAGGGGGTCTACCAAATATCGCCATTTACCTCTGTTTCACTCGTATGTTATTAGTTGAACAATGCATGAATCTTATTATACGGCAAGAGAAAAGCTAATTTAGGTAACTACTATCATGGGGAAATTTTCGCATTTCCGTGCACTCGCAGGACGCCCCAAAAAACAATTATGACTTTATATACTTATTCGTCATGATTAATTTGTTTTTCAAACGAATCACACTCCTTCATATACATCAGGAGTCCATTGATGGAAAGGAACGAGAGAAAGTTTAAATGCCATTCCAACTGTAATAAACGCAACAGCAATATAGATTACAGTGAAATACTGACTAAACGGGAGTTCACTTGCTATTTTATCAAGCTGAAGCTGTCCACCGGAAATTCCATACAACAGAGAAAAACCATATAGTAGAAGAGACGAGCTTGCTCCACCCATCAATATAAATTTCGTAGTTGCTTCATTTGATCTTATATCCCTTTTAGTATGTCCAGACAAAAAACAAGAAGATAGACTTGAAAGTTCCAATGCCACGTAAAGGGTGGCCAAATCATCTGCCCAGCAAAGAACCATTCCGCCCGAACCTGCAGTTAATATGAAAAACGGAAATTCTGCCGAAGCCATTTTTGAACATCGTATGTAATCAATTGATAACAGAACAGATAATATCGAACAAGTCAACAGAAGAAATCTAAATATATAACTAAAATTACTGATTCGAGAATTTTCGAAAGAGATTAAGAAAAATTGGATTCCCCATTGACATAGTAAAGCAACCACGCCAATTAACATAGATATTAACGAAATTTGGTAAAGCAAAGTTGTATTTTTTCCCTTGTTTGATAAATCGATTACAATAACTGTAATTAAACTGAAAATTAAAATACGTTCCGGCAAAGTTGACAGATTACCGACT